ATATCGATCTATTATGCGCCTCTGCATCTAGCATTGGGTAGACCTCATACAATAACTGTCCTAGTTCTACCGTATCTTTTGTTTCATTTCTTCTGGAACAATCACAAAAACTTTTTTTATTATGGATCTACTACCAGAAATTCAATGCGTAATCTCAGCATTCAATGTGTATTCCTGAATAATCTAATTTTTCAATTATTCAACCATTTCATTTTACCAAGTTCAACGTTAGCCAGATTAGTCAACATTTATATGTTTCGATGCAACAACAAGATGTTATTTGTAACAAGTAGTTTTGTTGGTTGGTTAATTGGTCACATTTTATTCATGAAATGGGTTGGATTGGTATTATTCTGGATACGGCAAAATCATTCTATTCGATCTAATAAGTACCTTGTGTCAGAATTGAGAAATTCTATGGCTCGAATCTTTAGTATTCTCTTATTTATCACCTGTGTCTACTATTTAGGCAGAATGCCGTCGCCTATTGTCACTAAGAAACTGAAAGAAACCTCAGAAATGGAAGAAAGGGGAGAAAGTGAGGAAGAAAGCGATGTAGAAACAACTTCCGAAACGAAGGAGACTAAACAGGAACAAGAGGGATCCGCCGAAGAAGACCCTTCCCTTTGTTCGGAAGAACAGGAAGATCCGGAAAAAATAGATGAAACGGAAGAGATCCGAGTGAATGGAAAGGAAAAAACAAAGGGGGAATTCCACTTTCACTTTAAAGAGACATGCTATAAAGATAGCCCAGTTTACGAAGATTCTTATCTTGATAGGTATCAAGATAATTGGGAATTGGGAAGACTTAAAGAAGAGAAAAATGAAAAGACTTATTTCTGGTTTGAAAAACCTCTTGTAACTTTTCTTTTCGATTATAAACGATGGAATTGTCCATTGCGATATATAAAAAATGATCGGTTTGAAAATGCTGTACGAAATGAAATGTCACAATATTTTTTTTATACATGTCCAAGTAATGGGAAAAAAAAAATATCTTTTACATATCCACCTAGTTTATCGACTTTTTCGGAAATGATAGAACGAAAAATGTCTTTGTACACGACAAAAAAATTATCCCATGAAGACCTGTATAATTATTGGGTTTATACCAATGAACAAAAAAAATAATAAAAATATTGATACATAAAAAAAATATAAAAATAAATAAGACGAGATTCGTCCCCCCCCCATATATCTGATACCTTCACCTATAAGGGAACTTGTAAGGCCAACTCCATTTGTAATTCCATCAATTATATGTCTATCAAAAAACTGAGTTAGCTCGGTTAATCTTCTTATACCCATGACTAAAACCCTAGTATAAAAAATATCTATGTAACCACGATTATATGACCAATTGTATATAACACTTTTTATTTGGTCCAAGATAATTCTCTTAGGGCTCCCTTTTACAAATGAATTGATTAAGTCCAAATTCTGGAAAAATGAATAAACAGACCCATATAAAATATATGCTATGAATAATCCGAAAATAGCTATACTTACTGAAAAAATGGAATTTGTAAAAAATTCATACCAATTCACAGAATAATTCGAATTTGGATGTAAAAGATTTGGGGATGGGGTTAACCATTTCGATAATATATCAAAATCCATTACTTCTTGATCAAAAGAAATTCCTATTGATCCAACGAACAAAGTAAATAGTACCAATACAAGCAGAGGAAATAGCATAGTATTGTCTGATTCATGAGGATACGTGGAAGTATATTTATTTCCAAAGTAAGTACTAAAGTATCGTATCTTATCATTATCAATAATTTTATATGTATCTTTTGAAAAAAAGTAAACCTTATTATTCATTGTTGATAAAAGTAAATTTTTATTGAATGTTTTTGGTGCTTCTTTTCCCCATAGAGATATTGAATAGAACAAATTATTTTTAGTGCTACTGTGATTTTGAAAATAAACGCGCAAATACCCATCAAAGGTAAGTAAATATACCCGAAACATATAAAATGCGGTTAATCCTATTGTAAAATAAGGTATTATTGCAAAAATTGGTGAATATAACCAACTATCATTAAGAATTTCATCTTTGGACCAAAAACAAGCAAGAGGTGGAATACCACAAAGAGAAAGTGTACCTAATAAAAAAGTAGTTCTTGTAATTGGAACATATCTTGTTAAACCACCCATAAGAACCATATTCTGACTTTTTTCTGGTGAATATCCAACAATAGGTTCCATTGAATGAATAATAGATCCAGATCCCAAAAACAATAAAGCTTTAGAATAGGCATGAGTGATCAAATGGAATAAAGCCGCTCGATAAGAACCTATACCTAGAGCTAACATAATATAACCTAATTGAGACATTGTAGAATAGGCTAAACTTCTTTTAATGTCTCTTTGAGCAAGAGAAAAAGTAGCTCCTAATAGTACTGTTATTACACCCAGTAAAGAAATGAAATTCATTATATAAGGTATGTCTATGAAAAGAGGAATAAGCCGAGCTACAAGAAAAATTCCTGCTGCTACCATAGTAGCAGCGTGTATAAGGGCCGAGATAGGAGTAGGTCCTTCCATGGCATCAGGTAACCATACGTGGAGGGGGAATTGTGCAGATTTAGCAACTGCACCGACAAATAATAAAGAGGCACACAAAGTAGCAAATAAGGAACTGACCCCATTATTATGGATCAAGTTATTAGCTATTTCGAACAAATCCCGAAATTCCAAACTACCCGTTATCCAATAAAGACCTAAGATTCCTAATAATAAACCAAAATCTCCTACACGATTAGTTACAAAAGCTTTTTGACAAGCACTTGCGGCAATCGGTCGTGTGAACCAAAACCCTATTAATAAATATGAACACATTCCCACTAGTTCCCAAAAAATATGAATTTGTATCAAATTAGAACTAGTAACTAATCCCAACATGGAAGTATTGGAAAAACTCATATAAGCAAAAAATCTCAAATATCCTTGGTCGTGAGACATATAATTGTCACTATAAATAAGAATCATGACTCCAACAGTAGTAATTAGTATTGACATAATAGAAGTAAGTGGATCGATCAAATACCCAAACTCTAAGGAAAAATCAATATCTATGGTCCAAGACCATAGATATTGATAAATAAAACTTCCATTTATTTGTTGAATAGACAGATTGGCCGAAAACCCCATAGCTATACTTAACAGAAAAATACTAGGAAAAACCCATATACGACGAATATTTTTTGTTGCTTTCGGAATAAGTATAAGTCCAAATCCTATTGACATAGTAACTGTAAGTGGAAGAAAAGGTATTATCCATGCATATTGATATGTATGTTCCATAAGAAAACAAACAAATTGAGATTTTTTTTATAATTAATAATTGTTTCCGATTCACCAATTCTTATCTCTTTCGAAAAGAACAATAAACAATAATAATGAAAAAAAAAATAATATATATATATAATAAATTATATATATAATTTATTTCTTATTTTATGTTATTTGTTTTTTTATGTTAAATGTTGAAAGTAAAAAAAAACTATTATTCACAGAATAAAGTATAGATAATGATTAAAAAAAACGATCTATTCCGAACAATACATGTCTTTCACATACAACAATAAATAAAAATGAGTAACCCTTTTTTGAATGGCAGTTCCCAAAAAACGTATTTCTATATCAAAAAAACATATTCGTAGGAATATTTGGAAGAAAAAAGGATATTTAACTGCAGTAAAAGCTTTTTCTTTAGCGAAATCGGTTTCTACCGGACATTCAAAAAGTTTTTTTGTGCGACAAACAAATAATAAAGTCTTGGGATAATTGGAATTGACATAGCCCGAAGAACTGAAAATTTTTTAAGATGAACGATTCACATTAATTAATGTATTGAACTACTCAATATTAGTTAGAACTAGCTGCTGTGGTATGTAGAATAAGAGTTTTCTGTATATTGGGTTCTTATTAAGAATAGTATTTTTTCCCTATCCATTAACTTTTCACAATAGAAAAATAGGATTAAGATTTTCTATTGTGAATAGTACAATTGCCATAGAAATTTAAACTCCTTTATTTTGTTATATGCCTAGCCTAAAACTTAATTGGTTTGGTAAATGTTACCTTATTTATATTATATACATATACACAATGAAGAGTATTAATACTTAATGATACTAAAGTATCGGAATCGTTAGAAAAATTCCAAATGGATTTAGTGATGAAATTGTAATACATATGAGATCTTAGTTATTTTATTTTTTTTTTTCATTGAAAAAGAAATCATCAAAAAAAATAGAAAGAAAAAGGACAATTCTTAATCCTATACCTCGACTGAGAGCAAAACTATCGAAATTTCAACTGTATCGGGGGAACTTAGTTTATAGTACGTGAAAGTTGATTGTTAAAACTGAACCTAGGATGATACCAACTAAGGATTATTTTATTGAAGATTCAAATATGAATTTAAACGAGTCTTTTTTCATCGATTCTAATGTTTCCTAAACTATATTGAATCCTTGATTCTTGACGATTCAACATGAAATGAATATTATTATTTCAAGTAAGCCGCCATGGTGAAATCGGTAGACACGCTGCTCTTAGGAAGCAGTGCTAGAGCATCTCGGTTCGAGTCCGAGTGGCGGCATCCTATAAAAGAGACACAATGTATCCTATAATGTATTCAATTTCCGATTTCAATTCTGTAATGGGACACCTTTTTTTATGATATTTGTGACTTTAGAACATATATTAACTAATATCTCTTTTTCGATCATTTCAATTGTGATTACGATTCATTTCATGAACTTATTAGTCTACGAAATCGTAGGATTACGTGATTCATCGGAAAAAGGGATGATAGCCACCTTTTTCTCTATAACAGGATTATTAGTTTCTCGTTGGATTTCCTCGGGACATTTTCCGTTAAGTAATTTATACGAGTCATTAATCTTCCTTTCATGCAGTTTCTTTATTATTCATATAATTTCCAAGAAATTGAACCATAAAAATGATTTAAGCACAATAACTAC